CTTTTCTAATTAGAATAAAAAAACTAAGAACAGATAAACTAAGGGCTTGTATTAGATTGGCACTAATATCCACATAAATACAAACAAAACCACTGTAGGTAAAAGGATAAATAAAATGAAATAAGAACTTTCAAAAATAAGATAGATATAAATAGAACAAGAGTGAAGGAAGGGATAGTATAGAAAAGTTTATACAAAGCTAAGCTATATATATATACAAACTACCCACACCCCCCTTTTTTTGCATTTCATTAAATTCAGTGTCTTTAATTAAGACAAAGATCCGTAAAAACCCCTGCCTTCTTTAATTTAAAATAAAATATCATGAACAGTTCCTGTCGTTTGAGTGCCTTTGAAAATTAAAGGAAATATCGAATCGGAGGAACGTTTAAATAAGTTTTCTTTTTGAGTGGATCATAAAAACCCACTTTCCGAACAGCTCTTCCTTCTCTTCGTACTCAAACATCACTTGTAACGATTCGATAAAGGATTCGTTGGTATATATATAAGTGGATAAAAATTGCATTCAAAATGTGTATCATTGTAAGGTGTGAGACGTAAAACTTTTTTCTCAGTAACTAACGTAAATAGGAAGAGATAAGGGGAATAAAATAAGAATGTGATCAAAAAACCGTTCAACTTTTTTTGTTTTGAATTTGAAGTTTGATATCTGTTTCCCCCGTCCCTGAAAAAAAAAAGATAGATTCAATTCCATTTCCATATTATTTGAGCACAATCAACTTTTTGAAAAATAAATTAGTCCAAGAAAAGTTATTAAAAATATGAAACGAAAGAAGAATTGCATTTATTATTCTCTTAATAATAAAAAGGTTGCCAAAGCCGGTCATTTTTTTTTTTATGTATAGAATAGGTATACGCTGGGACGGAAGGATTCGAACCTCCGAATAGCGGGACCAAAACCCGTTGCCTTACCACTTGGCCACGCCCCATTTCTATTCAACTCAACACTAATAAAAACTAATATAGGTATTAGTTCTTCGTCAATTCCCGTTCCAATAAATATCTTATGAAATAGATTAGTTTATTGCTCAGATTTTAATATATGTAGATATAGAATTAAACTAAATTTATTGATCATAATATATAATTCAATTAAGATATTGTATGAAAATATGATTCCTTCTATTCTTTTTTGATTTGAGAATTGAAGGATTTTTGATTGAGTGAGGTTTATCAATAAGGGTTTTTGTCTATCTTACTTTATTTTTATTTTATATAAATAAATTTTGATATCATCATTAATAATATTTTAATAACTCAATATTTTAATAACTCAATCAAAATAGAATTATCTTCAAGAAAATAGAATTATCTTCAAGAATAAATATCTTCAAGAATAAAATTTGATTATGCTTAATATTTTTAGTTTGTTTTGTATCTGTTTTGATTCGGCTATTTATTCAAGCAGTTTTTTCTTCACAAAATTGCCCGAAGCCTACGCTTTTTTGAATCCAATTGTAGATGTAATGCCAGTCATCCCTGTGCTCTTTTTTCTATTAGCCTTTGTTTGGCAAGCTGCTGTAAGTTTTCGATGAGGTTTTTAATACTGTCCTAAAATAATTTATTCAAGAAAAAAAAATTCTAACAATTTATAAGATCAGATAAGTCTTATAGTATAAGCCCTCCCCCAATTCAAGCATTCAAGTTATTATATAGACGCGAAAAAGAAAATGGGGCTTACCCTATTCGATATTACTCATTCTAAACATTTTTCCATTCCCTTGAACTTGAAAGGGAGCCCTATATTATAAATTATAAGAGTCCTCCACAATATCTAATTGTAGGTGTGAAGGCAAATTCTTGGCAATGAAAGACTCAACTCTTATTCCAAATGAATTTATAAAAAATCTTTTCTATTTCTAAAAACTACTTCATTTCTTGATATCAAAATTATTGTGATCAAAATTATTGTGATATAGGGTATAAAAATAGAGAATCTATTTTCTTTTTTTCCAAACCAAAATTGGAGATTGTGTAATGCTTACTCTCAAACTCTTTGTTTACACAGTAGTGATATTCTTTGTCTCTCTCTTCATCTTTGGATTTTTATCTAATGACCCGGGGCGTAATCCTGGCCGCGAAGAATAAAAAATAAGAGTTTTGACTTGCTTTTAAATATTTTTAGCATTTTTATCTATCCTACATCTTTAACTATTAAATTAAAAAATTTGAAAGGTAAAAAAATACCAAATAATCAACGGAACCGGAAAGAGAGGGATTCGAACCCTCGGTACGAATAATTCGTACAACGGATTAGCAATCCGACGCTTTAGTCCACTCAGCCATCTCTCCCAATGGAAAAACAATAATTACTATGTTATATTACACAAGAGGTAATACTTAAAAAACCTTTTTCTATTTCTCTTTTTTTTTTCATCGCTCTTTAACGTTAATTACTCTGTTAAATTTTTTTATTCTATTTTCTTTTTATTCTTATATTATATTACTTTTATTAAAGAATAAAGAAAAAGTTATTCTT